TAACAGTTTGGGGAATGGAAGCTGAATTACCTTTTGGTTCTCCCCGACAACTACCTTCCTTTTTTGAACCTATTTGGAAACAACTTGAAAAAAGACTTATAAAAGTGAAAAAAAAACGTTTTCTAGCCCTAAAAATTATAAACGAAAGAGCAAAATGGTTTCGAAAAGTATCAAAAGAAAAAACAAGATGGGTTAGAAAAATAGTTCGATTTATAAAAAGAATAATGAAAGAACTTAAAAAAGCAAGTCTAATTCCATTATTTGGATTGAGGGAAGTATATGAATCGAATACAAAAAAAAAAAAATCACTAATAAGTAATCATATAAATCATGAATCGTCCATTCGAATTAGATCTGCGGATTGGACAAATTATTCACTGACAGAAAAAAAGATGAAAGATTTGGATGATAAGACAAATACAATCAGAAATCAAATCGAAAAAATAACAAAAGAAAAAAAAAATATATTTATAACTACGTATATAAACATTAGTCCTAACGAAACAAATTGTGATGATAAAAGATTAGAATCACCAAAAAAGATTTGGCAGATATTAAAAAGAAGAAGTGCTCGACTAATGCGCAAATATCACTATTTTTTTTATTTGTTTATTGAAAGGATATACAAAGATATTTTTTTACGTATCATTAATATTCCCAGAATACATGTAAAAATTTTACTTCAATTAAAAAACAAAATAACGGATAATTCCAATGATGAAACAAATAAAAAAGGATTTTATATTGATAAAAATAAAAAAAATAAAATGGATTTTATTTCGACTATAAAAAAGTTTATTTCTAATATTAATATTAGAAATAAAAATTCGCAGATTTTTTGTGACCTTTCTTCGTTGTCACAGGCATATGTATTTTACAAATTATCACAAGCCCAAGTTATCAACAAGCATTACTTGAAATTTTTATTTCAATATCACGGAACAATTCCTTTTATTAAGGATAGAATAAAAAAAGATTTTTTTGGAACACACGGAATATTTCATTTCGAATCAAGGTATAATAAACTTAGCGGTTTTAAAATGAATGAATGGAAAAGCTGGTTAATGGGTAATGATCACTATAAATACAATTTATCTCAGACTAGATGGTCTAGATTAGTACCGCAAAATTGGCGGAATAGAATCCATCAAAATTTGATGGTTAAAAATAAAAACTCAACCAATTTTTATTCATATGAAAAAGACCGATTAATTCATTACAAGAAAGAAAACAATTATGCACATGCAGTAAATTCATTACCGAACCAACCGAACCAAAAAGATAAATTAAAAAACTACAAATATGATCTTTTATCAAATAAATATCTGAATTATGAAGATAAGAAAGGTTCATATATTTATGGGTCGCCATTCCAAGTAAACCAGGCAAAAAGGATTTCCTATAATTACAATAATTATAATCCCGAACTTTTTTATTTGCCGAGAGATATAGATTTTGGAAACTATCTACGAGAAGATTCTATTATTGATAGGGATAAAAATCCGGATAGAAAATATTTTGATTGGAGAACTATTAATTTTTGTCTTAGAAAAAAGATCGATATTGAGGAATGGAGAAATAGAGATATCGGGGCCAGCGCCAACATTAATAAAAATACTAAGACTCGGACTAATTATTATCAAATAATTGATAAAATGGATAAAAAAAAAATGGATAAGAAAGTGTTTATGAATCCCCCGATTCATAAACAAATCTGCCCAACCAATCAAACAAAAACATTTTTGGACTGGATGGGAATGAATGAAGAAATCCTAAATTGTCCGATATCAAATTTAGAACTTTGGTTTTTACCAGAATTTGTGTCACTTTATAATACATATAAGATTCAACCGTGGATCATACCAATCAATTTACTTCTTTTTAAATTGAATATAAATAAAAACATTAGTAAAAATATCAACGCAAAGAAAAAAAAAGATAGATTATATAATCAAAAAAAATCTCTTGAATTAGAGAATCAAAATCAAGAAGAAAAACAACAGCCAGTCGAAGGAGATCTTGGATCATATGCACAAAATAACAAAAATATTGGATCTGATCCATCGAAAAAAAAAAATGTTAAAGAAGATTATCGGGGATCATACATTCAAAAAAGCAAAAATAAAAATAAATCCATGATAGGAGCGGAACTAGATTTCTTCCTGAAAAGATATTTTCTTTTTCAATTGAAATGGGATAATGCTTTTAATCAAAAAATACTAAATAATATCAAGGTATATTGCCTACTCCTTAGATTGAGAAATCCAAAGGAAATTGCTATATCCTCTATTCAAAGGGACGAAATAAGTTTGGATGTAATGCTGATTCCGAAGTCTACAACTCTTACAAAATTGATAAAAAGGGGACTATTGATTATTGAACCAGCTCGGCTATCCATAAAATGGGACGGACAATTTATCATGTACCAAACCATAGCTATTTCACGGGTGCATAAGAGTAAGCGCCAAACTAATCGAAGATACCAAGAAAAAATAAATGTTGATAAGAATGGTCTTAATGAATCCATTGCACGACACGAAAATGGGAATAGAAACGATAATTTTTATGATTTTATTGTTCCTGATAATTTTTTATCTCCTAGACGTCGTAGAGAATTGAGAATTCTCATTTGTTTCAATTCAAGAAATGTCAATGTTGGGGATAGAAATCAAGTATTTTGCAATGGGAACAATGTAAAGCGCTGTGGTCAATTTTTTTATGAGGATAAGTATCTTGATGTAGATACAAATCGATTTATTAAGTTCAAATTATTTCTTTGGCCAAATTATCGATTCGAAGATTTTGCTTGTATGAATCGCTATTGGTTTGATACCAATAATGGTAGTCGTTTCATTATGTCAAGGATACATATGTATCCACGATTGATAATTAGTTGATGATACATTTACATTACATGGATCAAGCGGCATCTCTGACATGGTATATGAACACAAACAAATATATACAGCCTTATGTTGTTATATTAGATTATGGTACATGATACTGATTACCTGACCTTGATCTTAGCAATTCTATCTAGTAAGTAATGAGTCGTCATAATCTTCTTATCTTAGGTCAAAATTCTTCTCTTTTGTAGGTTAGAAATTTTTTATCTATATTTGAATAAAATTGAAAAAAAAAAATTGTATTGATTATCAATTAAGTGAATTAAAAAAAAAAGAAGTATACGAATAAATCCCGATTATTGTGTATAACAAATTAAAATGACTGGCATTATTATTACTGATTAGTAAAATCTATATTTGTAATGTAAATAAAGAAAAAGGGACGCAGAATTTTTTGTTATGGTTAAAAATTTATTCATTTCAGTTATTTCGCAAGAAGAAAAAAAAGAAAATAGGGGGTCTGTTGAATTTCAAGTATTCAGTTTCACCAATAAGATACGTAGACTTACTTCCCATTTGGAATTGCACAGAAAAGACTATTTATCTCAGAGAGGTCTACGTAAAATTCTGGGAAAACGTCAACGACTCCTGGCTTATTTGTCAAAGAAAAATAGAGTACGCTATAAAGAATTAATTAGTCAATTGGATATTCGGGAGCCAAAAACTCGTTAAGTTCATTTTTTTTTTTATTTATTTATAATATTTAATATTTATAATAATTAGAATTATAAATATTAATTATTATTTTTAATGAACTTCATTTGGTTTTCAGCAATTCGTGGAATAATGAATCGGGGAAAAAATATATGACTGTACCGACTACAAGAAAAGACCTCATGATAGTCAATATGGGTCCTCAACACCCATCAATGCACGGTGTTCTTCGACTCATCATTACTCTAGATGGGGAAAATGTTATTGACTGTGAACCCGTATTGGGTTATTTACACAGAGGAATGGAAAAAATTGCGGAAAATCGAACAATTATACAATATCTTCCTTATGTAACACGTTGGGATTATTTAGCTACTATGTTTACAGAGGCAATAACGGTAAATGGACCAGAACAGTTGGGAAATATCCAAGTACCGAAAAGAGCGAGCTATATTAGAGTAATTATGCTAGAACTGAGTCGTATAGCTTCTCATTTGTTATGGCTTGGCCCTTTTATGGCAGATATCGGTGCGCAGACCCCTTTCTTCTATATTTTCCGAGAAAGGGAATTGATATATGACCTATTCGAATCTTCCACAGGTATGCGAATGATGCATAATTATTTCCGTATCGGAGGGGTGGCTGCTGATCTACCTTATGGCTGGATAGATAAATGCTTGGATTTCTGTGATTATTTTTTAACAGGGGTTACTGAATATCAAAAGCTTATTACGCGTAATCCTATTTTTTTGGAACGAGTTGAAGGGGTGGGTATTATTAGTGGAGAGGAAGCAATAAATTGGGGTTTATCGGGACCAATGCTACGAGCTTCCGGAATTCCGTGGGATCTTCGTAAAATTGATCATTATGAGTCTTACGACGAATTTGATTGGGAAGTACAATGGCAAAAAGAGGGAGATTCACTAGCCCGTTATTTAGTCCGAATCGGTGAAATGGTGGAATCCATCAAAATTATTCAACAAGCCCTGGAAGGAATTCCCGGAGGGCCTTATGAGAATTTAGAGGTACGGCGTTTTGATAAAACAAAGGATTCTGAATGGAATGATTTTGATTATCGATTCATTAGTAAGAAACCTTCGCCCACTTTTGAATTGTCTAAACAAGAACTTTATGTGAGAGTAGAAGCCCCCAAGGGGGAATTGGGAATTTTTCTGGTAGGAGATCGGAGTGTTTTTCCCTGGAGATGGAAAATTCGTCCACCTGGTTTTATCAATTTGCAAATTCTTCCTCAGCTAGTTAAAAAAATGAAATTGGCCGATATTATGACAATACTAGGTAGTATAGATATTATTATGGGAGAAGTTGATCGTTGAAATGATAATTGATACGATAAAAGTACAAGCTATCAATTCTTTTTCCAGATCGGAATCCTTAAAAGAGGTTTATGGGCTCATATGGTTACTTATTCCTATTTTTACT